CCTATTCGGAATATATTCAATATTCAATCAACCTCTTTCATCTTTTATTTTTCGTTTTTTTGTAAATCAATTGCGAAATGTTTTTCTATAGTGTCCAATATTTGTTTTGCGTCTTCTATGCGAAAATGCTCAATTTTAATAAGATCTTCTTGACTCTTATTCAAAAGGTCCAATAATGTATGTATATTGGACTTTTTGAGGCAATTATAGATCCTAGGTGGCAATTCTAATTGATCAATAAAAATATATTTCAATGCTTTTTTTATTTTGTTTTTACTTAGTTCAGTCAATCTATTGTGAAAGGTAAAAAGGGGTAAAGAAACTTTGTGTTGATTGTCCTCTAAATGTAAGTTTTCTTCTTCCGCATGTAGAAAAGGAATAAATAAATCAATTAAATTCCGGGAGGCTTCATAAAGGGCTTCTTTCGGAGTTAAACTTCCATTTGTCCATATTTCGAGAAAGAGTATCTCTTGGTTTTCATTCCCATAAGAATGAATACTATGATTCACGTTTCGAACAGGCATGAATAGAGCATCTATAGGGTAACTTCCATCTTGAAAGTTATTTGGCGCTTTTATACGATATCCGCGATTTCTCTCGAGTTGTAATCCAATACACAAATCAATTGGTTCTGTCAAGCTAGCTATATGCTGTGTATTGTCAACTATTTCGACATAAGGTGGCAAGATGATATCTTGAGCAGTTACACATCTAGGGCCCCTAACACAAATAGACGCCTCACAAGTTCCATATAGATTACTTCTCAATACAATTTCTTTCAAATTCATTAAAATTTCGTGTACTGATTCTTGAATACCTACTATGGTAGAGTATTCATGTGGTATTTTCTCAAATTTTGCACGTGTGATACATGTTCCTTCTATTTCTCCAAGCAAAGCTCTTCGCATCGCAACGCCTATTGTGTCAGCTTGACCTTTCATCAGTGGAGAGAGAATAAAGCGCCCATAATAAAGACATTTACTATCTGTTCTTGATTCAACACACTTCCACTGCAGTGTACGGGTAGATACTCTTATTTTCTCTCGAACCATAGTAATATTATAAAATATTGATCATATTTTTGAATCATTTATTTCTCTTGAAATTTCTTCAATTTTTATTTCTACACACGTCTTTTTTTAGGAGGCCTACAGCCATTATGCGGCATAGGGGTTACGTCTAGCACGAACCTTACTCGTACACCACTTCTACGAATAGCCCGTAATGCTCCATCCCTTCCGAGACCGGTACCCTTTATCCTGACTTCTGCTCGTTGCATACCCTGCCCTACCACTGGACGAATAGCACTTCCCGCCGCGGTTTGAGCCGCAAAGGGTGTCCCTCTTTTTGCACCCCTGAATCCACAAGTACCGGCGGAAGCCCAAGAAACCACCCGACCCCCTACATCCGTAACAGTCACAATGGTATTGTGGAAACCTGCTTGAACATGAATAACGCCCTTTGGTATTTTACGTGCAGCAGTCTTACGCGAACGAATACGACGCCGCCGATAAACAATTCTTGGTCCGTGTTTTGCCATATTTTATCATCTCATAAATATGAGTCAGAGATATATGGATATATCCATTTCATGTCAAAACAAATCCTTCATTTTTTTTTACGGAAATCAAATCTTTTACAAAATTCCTTTTATTTTTAGTAGAATAATTATCCTTGTCGTTGTTTATGTTTTGAGTTAGAACAAATTACTGTAATTCGTCCTCGTCTGCGGATCAGACGACATTTTTCACAAATTTTACGAACAGAGGCCCCTTTTTTCATATTTGTCATTCCTTACTTTAATTCCGAGTCTATTTCTTGGAAGAAAATAAGTTTCTTGAAATTTTGAACCTCGAATTGTATTCTCATGGGAAGGAATGTTGAAGTTGAAAAACCACTTAGTCCTTTGAATCATCCGAATCATCTGAATCGTTGTGGGGGAATCTATAAATTATACGGCCTTTGGTTAAATCATAAGGGCTTATTTCAATCTTAACCCTATCTCCCGGTAGGATTCGTATAGAATTACGTCGTATCTTTCCTGAAATATAACCTAGAACTACCTTTTCGTTATCTAAACGAACGTGGAACATAGCATTAGGAAATGATTGAATAACCAATCCTTCTACTATCCATTTTTGTTCTTTCATTCCAAGCAAAACCTCCTTAAGGTACCAACTAATAGGGGGAAGAGAATAGATATGCTCGTTCTATCACAAATAAGAAATTCTTGATCTAACTCGGATATCAGAAGGATTACCATATATAACATAAAATTTCTCCACCAATTCCTTCTAGTCGAGCTTCCCGATCCGTCATTATACCTCGAGAGGTAGAAAGAATTACAATTCCCATTCCACTTAAAATTCTAGGAATTCGTTGATAGTTAGAATAGATTCGTAGACCAGGCCGACTGACTCTTTTTAAATTTAAAGTATTTCTATATGGTCCTTTCCTATTTCTTCTATGTCGCAGAGTTAAAACCAAAAAATATTTGTTTCTTTCTTGGTGTTTTCTCGCATTTTCAATAAAGCCTTCTCGTAAAAGTATTTTAACAATGCTTTCGGTGATGTTAGTAGATGCTATTCGAACTGTTCCTTTTCTATTCATGTCAGCATTTCGTATAGAGGTTATTATATCAGCAATAGTGTCCCTACCCATGATAAACTAAAATCAGTGGTGTCTCCGAATTTTTATATAATCAACATGCTTTTTTTATTAGTTTATTTTTTTTATGAATTAAAAAAAATAAAAAAAAAAATTCAAAATGAAAGGTATATACGTGATACACAATCTACAATTTCATTCAAATATCCTACTTCTCATCTTATAATACCTCAGGAGCTAATGAAAGTATTTTAGGAAATTTTTTTTTCAATTCCAGGGCAATCGCACCAAAAACTCTACTTCCTTTTGGATTTCCTTTTTGATCAATGATAACTGCAGCATTGTCATCATATCGTATTAGCAGACCATTGTCGCGTTTGAGTTCTTTACAGGTACGTACAATTACAGCTCTGATCACTTCTGATCTTTCTAAGCGCGTACTTGGTATTGCTTTTTTGATCACAGCAACAATAACGTCACCAATACGAGCATATCGACGATTGCTAGCTCCTATGATTCGAATACACATTAATTTTCGAGCCCCGCTGTTGTCTGCTACATTCAAATGGGTCTGAGGTTGAATCATATCTTCTTTTTATCTGTTCTTTCAATAAATGCAAACAAACAAACAAAGGGCGAAAAAGAAAAAGAAATATTGTTTGCCGAAAATAAAAAATAAAAAGTAAAAAGAATCTACGGTTGTTTTTATCCCCAAGATCTATTTCCTTTGGTTCTACATTCCTATCCTGAAATAATGAATTGAGTTCGTACAGGCATTTTAGATGCCGCTATCGAGATAGCCCTTCGGGCTATATTTTCTGATACTCCGCTTATTTCATAAAGTATTCGACCGGGTTTGACAACAACTACCCAATATCGGGCGGATCCTTTCCCCGAACCCATACGGCTTTCCGCAGATTTTACTGTAACTGGTTTGTCTGGAAATATACGTACCCATATTTTTCCACTGCGGCGTGCATTTCGCGTCATTGCTCGCCGACCTGCTTCTATTTGTCTAGACGTGATCCAAGCAGGTTCAAGTGCCTGAAGAGCATATCTTCCGAAACAAATACGATTCCCCCGATAAGATATTCCCTTCATTCTTCCTTTATGTTGTTTACAGAATCTGGTTCTTTTGGGGTTATAGTTGATGGTTTTTTCTTAATTCCACCTCTACTACAGAACCGGACGTGAGAGTTTCTTCTCATCCGGCTCCTCGCGAATGAAAAAATTTCAATTAAAATTGAATATGAATATTTAAAAATTGAATTCGAATTAGAATAGAATTCTAAATTAATATATAGATTAATATATTCTAAATTTGAAAATGAATAAAAATGAATAATAAAAATGAATAGAATAATAATATTGAATTAAGATATACATTTAATAATACACTAAATCAATAGATTCTTTGATATTCATCTAATTTATTAGATATTTTTATATTAGGATATATAAGGAAATTTGAAATATATTATATATAGTTTGTCTATATTTTTTTGTATAGATATATTTTATTAGATTGCATTGCTAAAATAAAATGTGAGCAATTTAATAAAAAAGGAATTTTCGCGGGCGAATATTTACTCTTTCAATATCTATTTTAGTTTTATAGGATTAGTTTATCACTTTTCAGAATAGATGAATTGGTCTATGGTTCGTTCCGCCATCCTTCCCAATGAATCATTAGGATTCTTTTTCAAATGAATCTTCTGTATTCATGGATTACATCGTTCCCATCGCTTCTTGATTAATGATTAGGTCTGAATTCTACAATGGAGCCCTTAATGAACTTTGTTCTTGAGCCAACCCTCTTAGTCTTTATTGGCCGGAGGCTCTTACTTTTTTCTTTTTTCTATGAATAGATTCATATCAGATAATTATGTGTGAATCTGTATTCATGCTTTATTACATTGTCTTTTATGATATGATTCAAAGACCTTACATAGTGGAATCGTATATCATTTAGATTCATTTTTTTTTTCTTTCTTTCGCCTTTCCATTTATCCGCATCCCCCTCCTTTAATGTATATTTTTCTTTTTTTTTTTCTTTTGCTTGACAACTCATTTGATTTCTTGTTTATGAAAAAAAAATTCAGTTGCTGCAATGATAGGACCAAAATATCCTATCTTGACTGCTTCTTTGGATCCAGATAATGTGATGCGATGAGTTGGTTATTAGTTCTATAGTTATTAGTTCATACTTCATACTATGGGCTCTTACTTTTTTTCGTATTAATTCTAACAAAAACCAACGAGTCACACACTAAGCATAGCAATTCTATCAAAAGAAGAGGTCAATCGAATTTTTATTCAACCTTATATAATATAGAATTAAAAATGAGAATTGTTTTGATGGAAATTTGATGGAAAAAAGGCTGTCATTCTTTGTTCTATCGTTAAATCAAAACAGAAAGATAAGTCAAGTAAAGGCTTATTATTCCTCGTCTATAAATATCCAAATTTTGATACCCAATACCCCATAGATAGTTCGAAACGTATAGGCGTAATAATCAATTTTCGCGCGAATGGTTTGTAGGGGAACCCTACCCTTTCTTATCCAGTCAACACGTGCCTTATCTTTTCCACCGAGACGGCCCGCGATTTGTATTTTAATTCCTTTTGCCCCGGCTTGTTTGCCTAATTCAATAGCCTTTTTCATTGCTTTTCGAAAGAATACCCTATTTTTTAATTGTACGGCTATAAATTCTGCAAGAATTTTAGGGTGTCCATAAGGTTTTGCAATTTGTTTAATAGTAATGTTGAGTTTTCGGTTCACATAATTCAATTCTTTTTGTACGTTTATTTTGAGGTCTTCGACCGCTCGCGGTCTATTTTTTATTAATAATTTGGGAAATCCCATATAGATGATAACCTGTATCAGATCGATTCTTTTTTGAATTTCGATACGTGCAATTCCTTCGCCATATAGCGATGTTCTTGTATTTTTTTCTACATAATTTTTGATACAATTCCGTATTTTTTGATCTTCTTGTAGACCTTCAGAATAATTTTTTGGTTGTTCAAACCAAAGGGAATAATGATCTTGGGTTGTACCAAGTCTGAAACCAAGTGGATTTATTTTTTGTGCCATATTAGTAAAGTTTTAGCTCTCCTTTTATTAACAGTCTTAATAGTAAGTCGTCAAACTTTCTTAAAGTTGAAGAGTTCACTGCAGCCCAAACTTGTTGTATATCTTCTTTTGAAAACGTGTGTATATTTTTTCTAAATTCTTCCATGAAGAATGTATCTTGTAATACAATAGTTATGTGACAAGTAGGTCTTTTTATCAGATAATTACGTCCTTTAGCTCGGGGTTTTAATTTTTTTATGGTAGTTCCTTTGTTAACTTCGACTTTCCTAATCATTAACTCTGTTTTGTTGGAACCCTTATTGTGCCTAGCATTTGCTGCCGCAGAATAAATCAATTTAAAGATGGGATAACATGCTCTATAGGGCATGAATTCTAATATCATAAGTGCTTCTTCGTAGGAACGCCCACGGATCTGATCAATTACCCTGCGTGCTTTGTCAGCAGACATTCTTATATATCGACCAAAAGCATATATTCCCCTTCTCCTATTCAGTTCGCTTAATTCATCGTTCTCTTCTTGCCTTGACTTTTTTATGATTCCCATTAAAGTTTACCTCCTATTAATGAACAATAAACATCTGTATTTTTTATATTAACTTAACGACGAGATTTATTATCGTTTTTTTCCTGCCCTCGTAAATGGAAAGTCGGTACAAATTCTCCCAATTTATAACCTACCATACGACTCTTTATGTAAATAGGCACGTGTTCTTTTCCATTATAGATAGCAATTGTGTGTCTAACCATTGCGGGTATAATAGTAGATGCTCGAGACCAAGTTACAATTATTTCTTTTTCCTCCTTTGTGTTAAGCTTATCAATTTTTCTTAATAAATGATTCGCTACAAAAGGATTTTTTGTTCGTGAACGTGTCACAGTTAATTACTCCTATTTTTTTTTTATCAATGTAAAGACAAAGAAACTAATTCCTATTTACTACGTCGACGAATAATAAAATTATCACTATATTTATTCCTTTTTCTACTTCTTCTTCCAAGTGCAGGATAACCCCAAGGGGTTGTGGGGTTTTTTCTACCAATGGGGGCCCTCCCTTCACCACCCCCATGGGGATGGTCTACAGGGTTCATAACTACTCCTCTTACTACAGGACGCTTACCTAGCCAACGCTTAGATCCGGCTCTACCCAAACTTTTATGTTTAACTCCAACATTCCCCACTTGTCCGACTGTTGCTGAGCAGTTTTTGGATATCAAACGGACCTCCCCAGAAGGTAATTTTAATGTGGCCGATTTCCCCTCTTTTGCAATCAGTTTTGCTACAGCACCCGCTGCTCTAGCTAATTGTCCACCCTTCCCAAGTGTGATTTCTATGTTATGTATGGCTGTGCCTAAGGGCATATCGGTCAAAGGTAGGGCATTCCCCATTTTTATAGGAACTTCTGTACCAGAAACAATGGTATCTCCAATTATAGCCCCTCTGGGATGTAAAATATATCTTTTCTCACCATCCCCATAGTGTATGAGACAAATGTATGCATTTCGATTAGGATCGTATTCTATGGTTACGATTCTACCATATATGTCTTTTTCATTATTCCGTCGAAAATCGATTTTACGGTATAGACGCTTATGGCCTCCCCCTCTATGCCTTGCGGTAATGATTCCTCTGGCATTACGACCTTTACCACAACGATGCTGTCCATAGATCAATTTATTTCGTGGATTGGATTTCACTTGATTGTCTACGGCTCTGTTGCGTGTGCTCGGGGTAGAAGTTTTGTATAAATGTACGGCCATGCTATTAAGTATTTTGATTTAGGTTTCTTTTCTTTCTAA